GTTGAGTTTGGTGTGAGGATTATTTGTTATTTGTTAGTTATGGTCGTTCATATTTTTGTTTGATTTTTTTTGGCGGGCGAGGTAGGGGAAATTTGCCTTGCAGTTCGGTGTTTTATTGGGTGGGTTGGTTTTAGGCATGTTTCTGTGATTATTTTTAGTTGTTTACGTAATGGTTATGGTTGGTTGTTTGGTTTGTAATTGTAGGAAGTGTTGGGTTAGGTTGTTTTGAAAGTTTATGTTTTATGAATGGTTTGTACAATGTAGGTGACAGTGGTTTAATTATTTGATAAAAAGACAAAAATTTTTTCAAGATAAAAAAAAGAACACAAAAAATAGGGTTTAAATGTAAGTCCCTAGTGATTGATAAAATAATTGTTATGTCCGGCAACCATTACACTATCTGTTGTCTAGAGGTATATAGCGCGCCCTCCATGAATGGGGTCAAAGTGCATCAGTGTTAGATTATGCGACGACCTTATCCATTAGACCATGACATTCTGGGTGTTAGGGGATTCATATGCTCGGCGGTCATGTGATGGACATGTCAAGAGGAAGATAACTCCTGCTACGCACTTGAAGGGTTTATTGAGATGACGCCTAAAAGAAAAAAGTGAAAGAGGTCGGTATGCCGACAATCGAGAAAGTAGGGAGGAGGGATCCAACCGACCACTTGTATCTGTGAAGGGCAAGTGACTACGGAGTGAGCCAGTTGATGGTCCTGAAGTTACAACCAATAGCGCAAAAGAGCAAGTTGAGCTCGGCGGTTAGGGGGAAAGTATGGGATCAGGGCAAGAACCTAAATCACTCATGCGTTGAGTAGCTCGGTTCTCGTGAGAAGCGCGATCAATAGATAACCATGTCCTCTGGCTTGGGAGTGCTTGAAGGCTGTTGGAGGAGGAGTCCCCTAGGAGGTGGGCGAACTGGGTAGACACGGAGGGTTCAAAGGTGTACTGGGACATTACTCGTTTGCCGGGACAGTGTTGGGGTACATTTGATGGAGTCCTAGTTTGTGGGGTAACGCTTGTTGTCCTGTGTTGGTTAGGTTAACCTGGGCTTAATGGTACCTGAAACAAGAATGTGTCTGGTGGTGATACCGTCCGAATATCATCTATTTAGGAGATAATGTTTGGGTTTTATGTGGAGTACCATGACGTTTAATGTGGAGTGTCCTACATTACATGTGATGTCTGATGTGGCAGATAATGTAATGCATTCTATACATACCCATAAAGTGTAGAGAAAATTGTGTGGGGGGGGTAGGGGGGGGGGGGTATTGAGGTGTTCCTGTAGTTAAAGTTTTGTAACGGTGGTTTTTCAGGCCATAGATCTCGGAGAGAGGCCGAGCGGGAATTATGATAGAATTCGTTTTATTTTTAGGACTTTGCTTTGTTTTAGGTGGGTTGGCAGTTGCGTCCAACCCTTCGCCTTATTATGGGGTGTTAGGGTTGGTTGTGGCAGCTGTTGCAGGGTGTGGTTGGTTGGTGAGTTTGGGGGTTCCTTTTGTGTCTTTGGTACTTGTAATAGTTTATTTGGGGGGGATGTTGGTGGTATTTGTTTATTCGGTCTCGTTAGCGGCGGAGCCCTATCCTGAGGCTTGGATGAGTTGGGGGGTTATTGGTTATGGGTTTGGTATAGGGTTGGTTGTTGTGGTTGGGATTGTTGTGGGGGGTGTGTTGGGTCTGTTAGTGGATGTGGGGACTGTGAATAGTGTTGGTTTATTGTCGGTTCGGTCGGATTTTAGTGGGGTGGCTATGCTTTATTCGGAGGGGGTGGGGTTGCTTTTAATTGGGGGTTGAGGGTTGTTGTTGACTCTTTTTGTGGTATTGGAGCTTGTGCGGGGTCTGTCTCGGGGTGCTATTCGGGCCGTTTAGGGGTGGGGTCAGGAAGTAGTTTAATTTAAAATTCCAGCTTTGGGAGTTGGTGATGAGGGTTTAAATCCTTTCTTCCTGAGGTAGCAGAGAAACTCTAAGAAGGGGCGTAATCTTCAATCTTTGGTTTACAAGACCAACGTTTTTATAAACTATTAGAGTTGGCTAGAGTTTGAGTATTTTGTTCTCTAGGATGGCTGCGAGGGGGAATAGGATTAGAATGATTGTGAAGTAAGTTAATGAGGCTAGTTGGCCGATGATGATGAATGGGTGTTCTACTGGTTGGCTTCCCACTCAGGTTAGGACGAGGACGTTGGCAACTAGGGATCAGAATAGGATTTGTGATAGAGGGCGGAAGGTTATTGATCGTAGTTTTGATGTGTGTAGTAGTGGCATTAGGAATAGTACTAGGATTGAGGCGGCTAGGGCTAATACTCCTCCTAGTTTGTTTGGGATTGATCGTAGGATAGCATAGGCGAATAGGAAGTATCATTCGGGTTTGATGTGTGGGGGGGTTACTAGTGGGTTGGCTGGTGTAAAGTTTTCTGGGTCTCCTAGTAGGTTTGGGGAGAATAGGGCTATGGAAATTAGTAGGGAGAGTATTAGGGCGAACCCTAGGATGTCTTTTACTGTGTAGTATGGGTGGAAGGGGATTTTATCGCAGTCTGAGGGGATTCCTATTGGGTTGTTTGATCCTGTTTCGTGTAGGAGGGTTAGGTGTACTAATGTTAGTCCTACGATGACGAAAGGAAGTAGGAAGTGGAGAGCGAAGAATCGGGTTAGTGTGGGGTTGTCTACAGAGAATCCTCCTCAGGCTCATTCTACTAGTGTGTGTCCGATGTAGGGGATTGCTGAGAATAGGTTTGTGATTACTGTAGCGCCTCAGAATGATATTTGTCCTCATGGTAGTACGTATCCTACGAAGGCGGTTGCTATGAGGGTTAATAGTAGGATGACGCCGATGTTTCAGGTTTCTTTGTTTAGGTATGAACCGTAGTAGATTCCTCGGCCGATGTGGAGGTAGATACAGATGAAGAAGAATGATGCTCCGTTTGCGTGTAGGTTGCGGATTAGTCATCCAAATTTGACGTCTCGGCATATGTGGGCTACGGAGGAGAAGGCTAGGTTGGTGTCTGCTGTGTAATGTATTGCTAGTATTAGGCCTGTGATGATTTGGGTGATGAGGCAGAGGCCTAGTAGGGATCCGAAGTTTCATCATGTTGAGATGTTTGAGGGTGTTGGTAGGTCAATTAGGGCGTTGTTGATGATTTTTAGTACTTGGTGGTTTTTACGATTGTTGAGGGCCATTGGTTGGTTCTGTGTATGGATATTAAGAGGATGATGATGGATAGGGCGAATGACCCTAGGTAGGCTTTGGTTAGGCCGGAGTGGATGGAGGTGGCGGTTTTAGATGCTGTTAGTTGTAGGTCGGCTAGTCCTTCTGGGCCTAGTTTTTTGTATCAGGATAGGTCGATTAGGTGGGAGGCGATGTTTTGTCCTGAGTTCAGTAGTATGGTTGAGCTGAGGCGGTGGGTTAGGGGGTTAAAGTATCCTAGGGAGATGGAGAAGTTTGATAGGGGGGCTTGTTTTTTGAGGGTTAGTGTTTGTGTTATTTTTGAGATTTCTAGGGCTAGGGCGATTCCTAGTGCTGTAACCATTAGGGCTGTTATTTTGATGGATAGTGGTATGGTTGTTGGGGGGGTTTTTGTTGGAATTATGAACGAGGTGAGGAGGAAGCCCGCTGTAATGCTTCCTAGTGCTAGTCGGGTAATGGGGGATGTCACTGCGGGGTTGTTTTCATTTATTGGGGTTAGGGGTTGGATTCGGACGAAGCCGGTTTGGACTAGTACTGTTATACGGATTGTGTACACCGCAGTGAATGATGTGGCTAGTAGGGTGAGTGTTAGAGCTCAGGTGTTTAGGTAGGATGTGTTTAGGCTTTCTAGGATTTGATCTTTTGAGTAGAATCCTGCTAGGAATGGTGTTCCTATTAGGGCTAGGTTGCCGATAGTAAGACATGAGGTGGTTGTTGGGAGTATTTTTTGCAGGCCTCCTATCTTTCGGATGTCTTGTTCACCGTTTAGGTTGTGGATGATGGAGCCTGAGCATAGGAATAGCATGGCTTTGAAGAATGCATGGGTTGAGATGTGTAGGAATGCTAGTTCTGGGAGATTTAGGCCGATTGTGACTATTATGAGTCCTAGTTGGCTTGAGGTGGAGAACGCGATGATTTTTTTGATGTCGTTTTGGGTTAGGGCGCATGTGGCTGCGAATAGGGTAGTTAGGGCTCCTAGGCATAGGCATAGGGTTAGGGCAGTTTGGTTGGTGCTGAGCAGCGGGTGGGTTCGAATGAGTAGGAAGATTCCAGCTACTACCATTGTGCTGGAGTGGAGTAGGGCTGATACGGGGGTTGGTCCTTCTATGGCAGCTGGGAGTCACGGGTGTAGGCCGAATTGGGCGGATTTTCCAGTTGCAGCTAGGATGAGTCCTAGCAGTGGTAGCGTCGGGGTTTGGTGTGTGGATGGAAGTTGTTGGATTTCTCAGGTGTTTATGGTAGAGGCTAGTCAGGCTATGCAAAGGATGAGTCCTAGGTCTCCTACTCGGTTGTAGGTTACGGCCTGTAGGGCAGCGGTATTAGCTTCTGCCCGTCCGTGTCATCAGCTAATTAGTAGGAAGGATATAATTCCTACGCCTTCTCATCCGATGAACAGTACGAATAGGTTATTTGCGGTGACTAGGATGAGTATTGCGATTAAGAAGAGTAGTAGGAGTGTGAAGAATTTTGTGATGTGTGGGTCTGAGGCCATGTATCAGGTTGCGAATTGCAGGATTGATCATGATACGAATAGTGCGATGGGGAAGAAGGTTAGTGAGTAGAAGTCTATTTTTAAGCTGATTGGGATTTTGAAGTTCATGATGAATTTTCACTCTCATACTGAGGTTAGGCTTTCTATCCCTGAGTAGATATGGATGGTTATAGGGATTAAGCTGATTAGGAATGAGGTTTTGACTGTGTTAGTGATGGTGGTGGGGGCGTCTTTTAGGCTTCCGGATAAGAGTGTAAGTAGGATGGGGGTGGTTAGGGTGATTAAGGATAGTGTTATGAATGTGTTTAGGGCTAGTGGTAGGTCCATTACTTTCACTTGGATTTGCACCAAGATGAGTGGCTCCTAAGACCATTGGATTACTGTTATCCTTTGAAAGCAAGGGGACTGAGGTTTTATGCTCAGAGGCAAGAGTTAGCAGTTCTCGTTGGTTCTACCTCCCCTCGGCGAGCAAGAAGATTTTAACTTCTATTTTTAGAATCACAGTCTAACGTCTTTGTTTAAACTATGCTTGCATATGGGGACGCCAGAGATTAGTTCAGGTTTGAGGATGAGTAGTAGTATTGGGATTATATGTAGGGCTATGAGGAGGTGTTCTCGTGTGGAGGAGTTTTGGACTGATGTGATGTGGGATGGGAGGGAGCCTCGCTGTGTTATTATTAGCATGTATAGGGTGTATGAGGCAGTTAGTAGGATTGTGGCTCCTGTTAGGATTATTGTGAAGGCTGATCAGTTGAATAGTGCGATTACAATGGTTAGTTCTGCCATGAGGTTGGTTGTTGGGGGCAGGGCTATGTTTGTGAGGTTGGCTAGTAGTCATCATGTGGCTATTAATGGTAGTAGGGGTTGTAGGCCTCGTGTGAGTAGTAGGATTCGGCTGTGGGTTCGCTCATAGTTGGTGTTGGCCAGACAGAATAGTATGGAGGAGGTTAGACCGTGGGAGATTATTAGGATTATTGCTCCTGAGAATGCTCATTGGGTTTGGATTATGGTTGCAGCTACGACGAGTCCTATGTGGCTGACTGACGAGTAGGCAATTAGAGATTTTAGGTCGATTTGTCGTAGGCAGATAGCGCTTGTTATTAGGGCTCCTCATAGGGCTAGGGTGATGAATGGGTAGTGTAGGTTGTTTGATGTTGGGTTTACCAGGATGGTGATTCGTATGATTCCATATCCTCCTAGTTTTAGCAGTAGGGCTGCTAGTAGTATGGAGCCGGCGATTGGGGCTTCTACGTGGGCTTTTGGAAGTCATAGGTGGAGTCCGTATAGGGGGGCTTTGACTATGAAGGCTGTTAGTAGGGCTAGGCTTGCGATGAGTCCTGATCAGGAGGAGTTTATTGTGGGGTGTGATAGTTTGAGTATTGGGTAGTATAGTGTGCCGATTTGGTTGTGCAGGTGAAGTAAAGCAATTAGTAGGGGTAGTGAGCTGGCGAGTGTGTAGAATATGAGGTAGATGCCGGCGTTCAGGCGCTCTGGTTGGTTTCCTCATCGTGTGATGAGGATGAGGGTGGGGATTAGGGTTGCTTCGAATGCGATGTAGAAAAGTATTAGTTCTGAAGCTGAGAAGGCTGTCAGGGTGAATAGTTGGGCTAGAATTACTGTTGTGGTGAACACTCGTTTGCGGATTGGGGGTTCTTGTTCTAGGTGGTTTTGGCTTGCTATGATTATTAAGGGTAGTAGTCAGCATGAAAGGATTAGTAGGGGCGAGGAGATTTGGTCGATGGAGGTTCATGGGGTTAGGCTTTTGCTTGGGTAGTATGTCGGTGCGAATCATTGGAGGCTGATAGTAGCGATTAGTAGGCTGTATAGAGTGGTGTTGGTTCATAGGTGTTTGTGCTTGGAGAAGAAGGTCAGGGGGAGGAGTATAATAGTGGGGATGATGATTTTTAGCATTTTAGGAGGTTGAAGTTGTGTAGGTGGTCGGAACCGTGGGTTCGAGTTGATGCTACTAGTAGAGCGAGTCCTGTGCTTGCTTCGCAGGCGGAGAATGTTAGTATGAGGATGGGTAGGATGGTGGATGATGCGGATTGTATTTGGATGGGTCATATGGCTAGAGCTACGTACATGGATAGTATTATGCTTTCTAGACATAGTAAGGCTGAGATTAGGTGGGTTCGGTGGAAGGCTAGGCCTAGGCTGCTTAGGGTGAAGGCTGAGTAGAAGCTTAGGTGGAGGTAGGACATAAAGAAAGTTATAGGGTGGCGGCTATAATCTGTTGAGTCGAAATCAACTGTCTTAGTTAGACTAACTTTCTGTTATTCTGCTCATTCTAGTCCTCCTTGGGTTCATTCGTACACAAGTCCTAGTGTGAGGAGGAGGATGAGTAGGGTGGCTCAGGCTATGGTGGTTGTTGGAGATTGTAGTTGGGTGGCTCATGGTAGTGGTAGTAGTAGAGCAATTTCTAGGTCGAATAGAAGGAATAGGATGGCTACTAAAAAGAATCGGATGGAGAATGGTAGTCGGGCTGATCCTAGTGGGTCGAATCCGCATTCGTATGGGGAGAGCTTTTCGGAGTCTGGGGTTATTTGGGCTAGTCAAAAGTTTAGTGCGGTTAGGGCTATGCTTAGGGTGAATGATATGGTTAATATGAATAGGATTATGTTTATTGCTCTTCTCTGGGTTTTAGCCAGATTTTAAGGATTGGAAGTCGATCGTAATTAATATACTAGAAGAGCAGGATCCTCATCAGTAGATGGAGATATAGAGGAATAATCATACGACGTCTACGAAGTGTCAGTATCAGGCTGCGGCCTCGAAGCCGAAGTGGTGGTTGGATGTGAAGTGGAATTTGATTAGGCGTAGCAGGCATACCAGTAGGAATGTGGAGCCGATGATTACGTGTAGGCCGTGGAATCCTGTGGCTACGAAGAAGGTTGAGCCGTAGACTCCGTCAGCGATGGAGAATGGGGCTTCGTAGTACTCTATGGCTTGGAGGGCGGTGAAATAGAATCCTAGGAGAACGGTTAAGGATAGGGCTTGGATTGCCTGTTTTCGGTTGGCTTCTGTGATGCTATGGTGTGCTCATGTAACTGTCACTCCTGAAGCTAGGAGGATGGCGGTGTTTAGGAGTGGCACTTCTATCGGGTTTAGGGGTTTAATCCCGACAGGGGGTCATTGTCCTCCTAGTTCGTGAGTAGGGGCTAGGCTGGAGTGGAAGAAGGCTCAGAAGAAGCCTAGGAAGAAGAAGGCTTCTGATGTGATGAATAGTATTATTCCGTATCGTAGGCCTTTTTGCACGGTTGGGGTGTGATGGCCTTGGAATGTGCTTTCCCGTACGATGTCTCGTCATCATTGTATTATAACGAGGGCGGTAGAGATGAGACCTAGGATGAGGAGTCGGGGAGAGTTGCTGTGGAATCATATTGTAAGTCCTGAGGTAGTTAATAGGGCAGAGGCTGCTCCTAAGATTGGTCATGGGCTGGGGTCTACTATGTGATAAGAGTGAGCTTGGTGAGTCATTGTTGGGTTAGATGTTTTCTTGAAGGTAGAGGCTTAGCAGAAGTACGAAGACGTAGGCTTGGATTATTGCTACTGCTACTTCTAGGATGGTTAGTAGGAATAGGATTAGTATGGTTAGCATGGAGATTGCTGGTATTGTTGAGATTAGGATTGTTGTGGCTGTGGAGGTCAGCTGGATGAGTAGGTGTCCTGCTGTTAGGTTGGCTGTTAGTCGTACTCCTAGGGCCAGTGGGCGAATAAGGAGGCTTGTTGTTTCGATCAGGACAAGGGCTGGGATTAGTGGAGTTGGGGTACCTTCTGGCAGCAGGTGTCCTAGGGAGATGGAGGGTTGGTTGCGCAGCCCGGTCAGTACGGTGGCTAGTCATAGTGGGAATGCTAGGGCTAGGCTTATGGAGAGTTGGGTGGTTGGGGTAAATGTGTAAGGAAGTAGGCCTAGTAGGTTGATTAGTAGTAGGAAAATTGTAAGGGATGTTAGGATTAGGGCTCATTTGTGTCCTTTTTTGTTTAGTGGTGTTATTAGATGTTTTGTGATTTGGTTGGTGAGTCAGAGCTGGATGGTTGATAGTCGGTTGGTAATCCATCGGTTGCTTATAGAGGGGATGAGTAGGGCAGGGAATATAATTGAGATGGGGATTAATGGGATTCCTAGTAGTGATGGGCTTGAAAATTGGTCGAAGAAGCTTAGGTTCATGGTCAGGTTCAGGGGGTAGTGGTTTTGGCGGTGGTGGGTTTGTGAGAGGGTGGGTTTGTTGATACGAATGTTAGGATTTTAGGTTGGATGATTAGGGAGAAGGTGATTCATGATGTGAGCATGATAAAAAATCAGGGGTTTGGGTTTAGTTGAGGCATACCATTAAGGAGGAGTGCGTTCCTCTTTCTTTAGCTTAAAAGGCTAATGCTGGTTCATAGCTTCTTAATGATTGAGATGATATTAGGGTGGATCAGCTTTCGAAGTTAGCGAGTGGGGTGGATTCTACTACGATTGGTATGAAGCTGTGGTTAGCCCCACAGATTTCTGAGCATTGTCCGTAGAATACCCCTGGTCGGGAGGCAAGGAAGGAGGTTTGATTAAGTCGTCCTGGGATTGCGTCAGTTTTTACTCCCAGGCTAGGGACGGCTCATGAATGTAGGACGTCGTCTGCAGTGACGATAACGCGGATTGAGGAGCTTATGGGGACAACAACGCGGTGGTCGACTTCTAATAGGCGGAAGTGTCCTAGTGGTAGGTCTGTTGTGGGAATTATGTAGGAGTCGAATGTCAGGTCTTTTAGGTCGGTGTATTCGTAGGATCAGTATCATTGATGTCCGATTGCTTTTAGGGTTAGGTCGGGCTCGTTGATTTCGTCTATTATGTATAGGATTCGTAGGGAAGGGAGGGCTAGCATGATTAGTACTATGGCAGGTAGGATTGTTCAGACTAGCTCGATTGCTTGTGCGTTGACTGTGTTTGATGTTAGTTTTTCTGTTAGTATTAGGGTGAGTAGGTATAGGACTAGACTACAGATTGATAGGGCGACCATTAGGGCGTGGTCGTGGAAACCTATTAGTTCTTCTATGACAGGTGAGGAAGCATCTTGGAAAGTAAGTTGTGAGTGGTTGGCCATGGTTTGGTGTGGAGGTGTGCGGGGCTTTCACCTGCAATTCAGCCTTGACAAGGCTGTGTAATAGTTTTACTAACATCTCTTTATGAGAAAGAAGCATAAGTGGTTTGATGCGGTTGGCTTGAAACCAACATATGGGGGTTCGACTCCTTCCTTTCTTGTACTTGGACAAAGGCGGGTTCTTCGAAGGTGTGGAATGGTGGAGGGCAACCGTGGATTCATTCGACGTTAGTGCTTGTTAATTCTGACTGTGTAGCTTTTCGTTTTGATGCGAAGGCTTCTCAGATGATGAAGATTAGCATGATCACGGCTGTTAGGGAGATTAGTGAGCCTACTGAGGAGATAGTATTTCATAGTGTGTAAGCGTCTGGGTAGTCTGAGTATCGTCGTGGTATTCCAGCTAGTCCCAGGAAGTGTTGGGGGAAGAAGGTTAGGTTTACTCCTACGAATATAACCCCGAATTGAATTTTGGCTCATGTTGAGTGTAGGGTGTATCCGGTGAATAGGGGGAATCAGTGTGTGAAGCCTGCGAGGATTGCGAATACTGCTCCTATGGATAGAACGTAATGGAAGTGGGCTACTACGTAGTAAGTGTCATGTAGGGCGATATCTAGTGATGAGTTTGCTAGTACGATTCCTGTTAGTCCTCCGATTGTGAATAGGAAGATGAATCCTAGGGCTCATAGTATTGGGGGGTCTCATTTGATTGTTCCTCCGTGTAGGGTGGCAAGTCAGCTAAATACTTTGATTCCAGTTGGGATGGCGATGATTATGGTGGCGGATGTAAAGTATGCTCGGGTATCAACGTCTATTCCTACGGTGAATATGTGGTGGGCTCAGACGATGAATCCTAGGAATCCGATGGATAGCATGGCTCATACTATTCCCATGTACCCAAATGGTTCTTTTTTTCCTGAGTAGTAGGTTACTACGTGGGAGATGATTCCGAATCCAGGTAGGATTAGGATGTAGACTTCTGGGTGACCGAAGAATCAGAAGAGGTGTTGGTATAGGATTGGGTCTCCTCCTCCTGCAGGGTCGAAGAATGTAGTATTGAGATTGCGGTCTGTTAGGAGCATTGTAATTCCTGCGGCAAGTACTGGTAGGGATAAAAGTAGTAGTACTGCGGTGATTAGGACGGATCAGACGAATAGAGGTGTTTGGTATTGGGAGAGGGCAGGGGGTTTTATGTTGATTGCTGTTGTGATGAAGTTGATGGCGCCAAGGATTGAGGAGATGCCTGCTAGATGTAGGGAGAAGATAGCCAGGTCGACAGAGGCTCCGGCGTGGGCCAGGTTACCGGCTAGGGGGGGATATACTGTTCATCCTGTGCCTACTCCTGCTTCTACTGTGGATGACGCTAGTAGGAGGAGGAAGGATGGGGGTAGTAGTCAGAAGCTTATGTTGTTTAGTCGAGGGAATGCTATGTCTGGTGCTCCAATTATTAGAGGTACTAGTCAGTTACCGAATCCTCCGATTATAATTGGCATGACTATGAAGAAGATTATTACGAAGGCGTGGGCTGTGACGACTACGTTGTAGACTTGGTCGTCTCCTAGGAGGGCTCCGGGTTGTCCTAGTTCTGCCCGGATGAGGAGGCTTAGGGCGGTACCTACTATCCCGGCTCATGCGCCGAAGATTAAGTATAGGGTTCCGATATCTTTGTGGTTGGTTGAGAATAATCATCGGTTAGTGAATGTCATAGGTAAGATGGCTGAGTGTGCAAGCGTTAGGCTGTAGTCCTTTTCACAGAGGTTCAATTCCTCTTCTTATCGGCCTTGTAGTGAAATTCATGGTGAGTTGCAAGCTCATCGATGTGCACTGATCGTGCGCCGGGGCTTTAGGCAGAAGCCTGTTGGTTTGGGCATATAGCTGTTAACTATAGTGTTGTGGGATCGAAGCCCATCTGTCTAGAGGGTTTGATAAGGTCCTAGCTTAATTAAAGTACCTGAGTTGCATTTAGGTGATGCAGGGTAGTGTCCTGCGGACTTTAGCAGAAACTAAGAGGGTTTCACTCTTGTTTAAGGCTTTGAAGGCCTTCGGTTTAGGTCATCCTAAGTTTCTTAGATAATAGTGATGATTAGGGGTGAGGCAGGAAGGAGGGCGGTGGACATGGTAGTCAGAATAGCAATTATGATGCTAGTTGGTTTTTTAGCATGTCATAGTTTTATGTGGTTTGTGGTGTGCGGTGGGAGAGTGATTGTTGTGCAGTATGCTAGGCGTAGGTAGAAGAATAGTCCTAGTAGGGAGAGCAGGGATATGGCTGTAGCTGCTGTGGCCATGTCCTGTTTGGTTAGCTCTTGGATGATCATTCATTTGGGTAGGAATCCTGTTAAAGGGGGTAACCCTGCTAGGGAGAGCAGGGTCAGTAGTAGCATTGCGTTTAGTGGGGGTGTTTTAGTCCATGCTGTTATCAGAGTGGATAGTTTTAGGGCTTTTATTGAGTTTAGGGTCAGGAATGTGGTTGCAGTTATGAGGGCGTATAGGTAGAAGTTGAGTAGGGTGAGTTTGGGGTTGTAGATGATAATGATCACTATTCAGCCTAGATGGGAGATGGAAGAGAAGGCTAGGATTTTTCGGATTTGTGTCTGGTTGAGGCCCATTCATCCTCCTGTGGCTACTGAAAGGATGGCTATGATGGTGAGGGAGGTGGGGTTGAGGGAGTGTGAGGTTATGTATAGCAGCGTTATTGGTGGTAGTTTTATAGTTGTTGATAAGAGGAGGCCGGTGGTGAGTGGGGAACCTTGAAGTACTTCCGGGAATCAAAAGTGGAATGGTACTAGGCCTAGTTTTATTGCGATAGCCGAGGTTAGGATTAGGCATGATACTGGATTAGTGAGTTGGGTAATGTCCCATTGTCCTGTATGCCATGCATTAGTTATGCCGGAGAATAGGACCAGGGTGGAGGCAGCTGCTTGGACTAGGAAGTATTTAGTGGCGGCCTCGATGGCTCGGGGGTGGTGTGATTTTGAGATTATGGGCAGGATGGCGAGTGTGTTGATCTCTAGTCCAGCTCAAGCTATGATTCAGTGGTTGCTTGAGATTGTGATGGTAGTTCCTAGTAATAGGCTAATGGCAAAGATTAGTTTTGCTTGTGGGTTCATTAGCAGGGGAAGGAGTTGAACCATCATTTTCGGGGTATGGGCCCGATAGCTTGATTAGCTTACCCTACTAGAAAGTAATATAAGGGAAGTATAGAGGGTTTTGATTCCTCTAGTGTAGGTTCGACTCCTGCTTTTCTAAGTTATCAGGAAATGAGAGGGCTGGTATACCTCCATGTTCACTTTATCATAGTGATCCTTAGCGTTCAGGCACATTTCCAGGGGAAGTCTTAGGTAGGGTGGTAGACCCGCGCAGGAGATAGGTAGGCTAATGTGCCATAGGCATAGGGCTAGAGTGAGTGGCAGAAAGTTTTTTCACAGCAGGTGCATTAATTGGTCGTATCGAAAGCGTGGGTAGGAGGCACGAATTCACAGGAATCCTGCTGACAGAAGTAAGACTTTTGTTGCTAGTACTACGGGGAATAGTTCTTGAGGGAGGTGTAGGAAGCTTGGATTGAAAAATATAATGACAGTTAGTGTGTTTATTAGCATGATGTTAGCATATTCGGCCAGGAAGAATAGGGCAAAGGGTCCTGCCGAGTATTCTACATTGAACCCTGAGACCAGTTCTGATTCTCCTTCTGTCAGGTCGAATGGGGCTCGATTGGTTTCGGCAAGTGTTGATACGTATCATATCATGGCTAGGGGTCAGCATGGGAAGATCAGGTATAGTGGTTCTTGAACTACTGCAAGGGTGCCTAGGGTATAATTCCCGCTGATAAGTACGACAGATAGTAGGATTATTGCTAGGGTAACTTCGTAGGAGATTGTCTGAGCTACCGCTCGTAGTGCTCCGATTAGGGCATATTTTGAGTTGGAGGCCCACCCAGATCATAAAATGGAGTAGACGGCTAGGCTTGATATGGCTAGAAGGAACAGCAGGCCTAGGTTTAGGTCGGCTAGGGAGAATGGCAGAGGAAGTGGGGTTCAGATGGAGATTGCTAGTAGTAGGGCTAGTGTTGGGGTTGCCAAGAATAATATGGGCGAGGATGTTGATGGACGGATGGGTTCCTTGACGAATAATTTTACCCCATCTGCCAGAGGCTGTAGAAGTCCGAATGGGCCTACAATGTTTGGGCCCTTTCGGCCTTGCATGTAGCTTAGAATTTTGCGTTCTACTAGGGTGAGGAAGGCTACCGCTACCAGGATTGGGACGGCATAGGAGAGGGCTATGATAAGGTTAATTATAATTGGGTAGTTGGTCATGTTGGAGTTTTGGTTAAGCTAGGGAGAGGATTTGAACCTCTGAATTAAAGGACTTAAGCCTTTTGCATTTTCCGAGCTCTGCCACGCTAGCTGTATCCTTTTCTTGGATGATTATGTGGTGTGGTAGCCTTTCGTAGTTTAGTTGGATTCATTACTTAAGGCGAAGGCTTGCTTGTGGTATTGGCCTTGCTTTTCCTATCCTTTCGTACTGGGAAGAGCTCATCATAGATAGAAACCGACCTGGATCACTCCGGTCTGAACTCAGATCACGTAGGACTGTTAATCGTTGAACAAACGAACCCTTGGTAGCGGCTGCACCACCAGGATGTCCTGATCCAACATCGAGGTCGTAAACCTCCTCGTTGATATGGACTCTCGGAGGAGATTGCGCTGTTATCCCTGGGGTAGCTTGGTCCATTGATCAATTATATTGGATCTGGTTGCTATTAGCACTTTGAGGGGTTGCTCTCAGTCTAGAGTTTAGGTCTAATCTTTGGAGGATTTGTTTTTCTCCAAGGTCGCCCCAACCGAAAAACGCAGACCATAAATCTTATGTGACAGTGAACCCGGTGGGTGAGTATGTGTGATAAGGTGGTTGCTGGTTTTGAAGTTCCACAGGGTCTTCTCGTCTTATGTGTTTATCCCTGCTTTTGTACAGGGAGATCAATTTCACCGATTGCCTGTAAGAGACAGTTAAGACCTCGTTTAGCCATTCATACTAGTCTCGATTTACGGGACGACTGATTGCGCTACCTTCGCACGGTTAGGATACCGCGGCCGTTGAACGTTAGTCACCGGGCAGGCATCACCTTCAATACTTGTTTTTGGTTTGCTGAAGGCTATGTTTTTGGTAAACAGTCGGGCCTTGACGGGTTTGCTTAGTTCCTTTTACAGGTTTTAATCTTTCTTAGTGGACGCTCCTCTGTCGGGTTAACAATATACTTAATACTCTGCTTGTTTGATTGGTTGTATATTAGTGTTTTGTTAATAATGTACAGATGTAAGCTTGCGTCGTAGAGGGAGATACCCTGGTTACTCATTCTAGCATTAATTCTCCTATCCGAATAGGTTAGCCTGTTAATGGGGAGGGAGTCGTGAGGTTCTTATATTTTTGGAGTATGGAGCTTTAACGCACTCTTTGTTGATGGCTGCTTGAGGGCCCACAGTATAATCAAAAGTTATTACTTATCCGCTCGTGTAGATTGTATTCTTTTTTAAAGGAGCTGTCCCCCCTTTAAATTGCCCTTAATTCGCTTCATTAGGGTTTGTGAGTTTCCTTGGAGAAGAATTAAGAGTGAACTAAGATTCGTTTCACAGGCAACCAGCTATCACCCAGCTCGATTGGCTTTTCACCTCTACTAACAAGTCATCCCACTCTTTTGCCACAGAGACGGGTTCGCTCAATGTAGCTGCTCGTGAGTAGCTCGCTTGGGTTTCGGGGTGGCAAACTTAAATTCATTTTGCTTGGTTTTTCTTGCTAGACCATGATGCAAAAGGTACAAGGGCTTATCTTTGCTGTTTATAGCTTATCTTGTTTCATTATTATTTCATCTTTCCCTTACGGTACGTGGTCTCTATCGCTCCAATGGTGTCTTTTCTATCGCCTATACTGGGACTGGTGAATGCTTTAGTTGGGTGTCTGGAGTAGCTTTGTTATTCCGGGTCATGTCGATTGGGCTAGAGTCTGGCATCAAGACGACCTAGTATTAGTAGATATCTTTCAGGTGTAAGCTGAATGCTTTTATTTAAGCTACGTCTCGGTAGTCTAAGTGCACCTTCCGGTACACTTACCTTGTTACGACTTACCTCCTCTCCGGCTGAGAAGCTTATTAGGTATGGGGGTAAGGGGCGCCTGCGAGGAGGGTGACGGGCGGTATGTACGTGTCCCAGGGCCGGCTTAAAGAGGGCTCGATTGTCCCACTTTACTGCTAAATCCGCCTTCTAGGGACAGTTTCATGTCCCTTTGCCGTTGTGTTCTATACTAGAAAATGTAGCCCATTGCTCCCATTCCATAGGCTATACCTTGACCTGTCTTACTAGCGTATTGGGGCTATTGCGCTCACTGTTGGGCTTTCAGTGTAGGTGAACTGGAGACGGCGGTATGTAGGCTGATTTTGGCAAGGAATGGTTAGGTATATCGTGGATCATCGATTACAGAACAGGCTCCTCTAGGTGGGTTTGGGACACCGCCAAGTCCTTAGAGTTTTAAGCGTTGGTGCTCGTAGTTCTCGGGCGGATGCTTTCGTAGGGTTAAGCATCGAGATTTAGGGCCAGGCATAGTGGGGTATCTAATCCCAGTTTGGGCCCTGGCTTTCGTGGAGTTCAATTGATCGTTGTTCTAAGATCTTCTTTAATGAGGAGGCCTTATTGGCATCTTTGGCTTGTGACGGCTCAGTTGCCTTTTAATCTTAGTTACTTGGATAACATGTGACCACTCTTTACGCCGTTATAAAGTTAATTTGGGTCTCCTGTATGACCGCGGTGGCTGGCACAGGATTTACCGACCCTAGATTTGCTATGGCTAAGTCAAGTTTTCACTCATTGCTTAATATTAACCACTGCTGAGTACCCGTGGGGGTGTGGCAATTGCAAGGCGTCTTGGGCTACGGTTATGGTGAGCCTGATACCCGCTCCTATCTACCTTGTTAGGGTGTCCAGGGCTTACTTCACTGGGTCGCGGATACTTGCATGTATAATCCTAGCAAAAACTAACAGTAAGGTTGGGACTAAGTCTTTTGTCCTTGGGTGTGTTTGGCATCCATCTTGACGTCTTCAGTGTCATGCTTTGTATAAGCTACAAGAAC